GATCGAAAAAAGAATTAGACTAGATCCGCATGAACCTCCCGATAATATCCATAAATGACTTGTTTTTGGTAAGAGGTGGACATTACTATATGTAAATTCGGGCGCATGGGACACATCAGTACTCCAGTGCATTTCGCCCTCTGAGTCAGAATAAATATATTTTCTAACCTTCTCTTTAAAATGAAAAGTGTATGTTCCCTCGCGAATCTCAGCAATCACCTGTTCTGATTTCACATATTGATCATTTTGAACTAAAAGAAAACTTTTTGGTGGAATAGTCACGCTATGTATAACATCTTCGCTCTCAATAATTACAGACAAGTCTATATAACATAGAAAGGCAGGATGTCCGTGACGTGTACGTGTAGGATGAACCAAATCCTCATTGAATTTTATTTTTCCATTATAAGGGGCTCGTACATGTTCGGCAGTACCTCCTGTAAATACTCCGCCGGTATGAAAGGTTCTTAATGTTAGTTGAGTCCCCGGTTCGCCAATAGATTGACCCGCAATAATACCTACAGCTTCCCCCAATTCAACTAGGTCACCATGAGTGGGGCTCCGACCATAACATAATCGACAGATCCAAGACGTACTCCGACAAGTAAAGGGAGTTCGAATAGATATTGATTGTGTTCCAAAGGTTATTAATCGGTTGACAAGTCCAATCCCAATATCTTGATTTCGAAAGGCGACACATCGGGAACCTATGTATATATCGTCTGCTAAGACACGACCAATTAATGTTTGAATAAAAATTCTTTCTGACATCATCCGATTTTTATTTCGAGGACTCACGGAAATCCCTCGGATAGTGCCACAATCTGTTCTACGTACAACAATATGTTGAACTACTTCAACAAGTCGACGCGTAAGATATCCAGCATCTGATGTGCGTACAGCAGTATCTACAACTCCTTTACGGGCTCCATAGCAAGAAATAATATATTCTGTTAAAGATAGTCCTTCGCGTAAATTGCTTTGAATAGGTAAATCAATCATTTGTCCTTGGGGATCCGACATTAATCCTCTCATACCTACTAATTGATGTACTTGAGATGCATTTCCCCTAGCCCCCGAAAAAGACATCATATGGACTGGGTTGAAAGGGTCCGTCATCCTAAAATTAGGATTCATTTCTTGTCGCAAATATTCACTTGTAGCATACCATATCTCAATAGATTGGCGTAATTTTTCTACCGCATGTACATTCCCATAATGATGGTGTTTTTCCAAAATCAAACTTTGTTGTTCAGCATCTTGGACAAGCCAGCCCTTGGAAGGTATCGTTAAAAGATCATCAATTCCTAATGAAATGGATGTAGCAGTGGCTTGCTGGAAACCTAGAGTCTTTACTTGATCTAGGATGTGTGATGTATATGCCATCCCGAAGTGATCTATTAATCGGCTAATAAGTCGTTTAATAGCAGTTCCATCTATCACTTTATTGTGAAATACCAGATTGGCCCGTTCCGCCATAAGTACCTCCATATTCTGCTGAATGGGATTCGACAATGAGTTTGAGTCAATGATTGCAAAACTTCCTTTTCTCGATCTTGATTTGCGTAGAATTTTAGGTCAAGAACTATGCTACGGTCCGAGTTGAATCGGAGAGGTCTGAATTCACACGGGTGTCCTAGAATGACTTTTTTTTAATACCATATTATTAGGTATCATACGAACAGGCTTGAGAAAAACCTTGTATAGCTTCCTCGATTTCTCGATAAAAAGAAATATGACCAACTGTGGTTCGAATATATATACAAAAAGTTTCTTTTTTTACACTTCTTACTATTAGATAGTGTGCATAAATCTCATGATAGTTACCAAAAGATTCATAGTGAACTTCGATAGGAACTTCTCTTGAAGCAATAACGCGTTGATCTAATTGCCACCGAAGCCACAAAGGACTATCTAAATTGATTCTTTTCTGCCGATAAGCTCCAATTGCATCATAGGAATTGCAAAAAAAGGGTTCTTTCATATACTTATAGTTTGTTTCGTAAATTCTTTCATTTTGATAGTTTTTTCGATTACATGGATTATATCTGTTTGCACAAATACCTCGACGAGTGCCGCTCGTTAATACATAGAGTCCAATAAGCATATCTTGAGTCGGTACAGAAATAGGATCTCCGATAGCTGGAGATAAGAGATTCATATGAGAAAACATAAGTAAACGAGCCTCTGCTTGAGCCTCTAAAGATAAAGGCACATGAACAGCCATTTGATCCCCATCAAAGTCTGCGTTGAACCCCTTACAAACTAATGGATGTAAACAAATAGTGCGTCCTTCCACTAAAATGGGTTGGAATGACTGTATGCCTAATCTATGTAGAGTAGGTGCTCTATTCAGTAATACGGGATGCCCCTGCATAACTTCTTGAAGGATTTCCCAGACAATCGGCCTTTTTTCACGAATTTGACTCTTAGCAACTCCTATGTTCGAAGCCAGATGTTGTCTAATTAGACCACGAATTACAAATGTCTGGAAGAGCTC